TCTCACCCCTTCTTTAATAATTTCAATTCTTCTTTGTTGAGTAATAACTTAATTTTTCAATAAAATACTTCTTGTAGAAATATAACTAGCCCGTCGTTTTTACTTATGAAAAAGAATTCCATATTAATTCATGAATTATGATACATATTCTATATATGAATATGGATATGGAAAAGGAGAAAAAAGATATTTTTTTATTGGAATTGGGTTTCTTTCTCTTTTTTTTTTTTTCATTCCTATTCTTCTTTCTATTTCTGAAAAAAGGGGGGCTTACAAAATAAAGGATTTTTTCGTTCCCAATAGTTATGTATTTAATCGGTGGATAGGAGCATACTCTGGATTGGAATCGTGCCTTGGGGAGTACTGCCTAATAATTTCTACCAACTTTAAGCCCCAATTAGTATTCTTTGTTTGTATATTATGTAAAAATGTCCTTTTGGATAATTTACAAAAATTCCATTTCCATTACAAATCCGTTACATATCTTGGTGTTTCTAACCATCCACTCGTTTTTGTTCAACCCCCCGTTATGATAATACATGTATCTTAATACATACAAATGATAGTGAAAACGCAATACGGTGGATCTTTTGAGCCCGCTTCAAGTCAGGATGACTAATTAACCAATCTTGGGGTAAACGGTTTCTTATGTTTATGTTTATTTCCGCTTAACTCTTTCTTATACATGGAAAATGAGACTCAATATTTTTACTGCGAATTTATATATTCTAAATTATCTAATTTATATATTATATATAATATAAGCTGTTTTCTTTCACTCATATAACTATTTGATTTAATTCTTCAATCCGAATAATGAATAAAAAAAATGAAGATATCTAACTTTACTCAATTCATTCCACCGCTTTCCTAGAAAGGAAGAATAGAGAAAAGTTTATGTCTATATATCAACGAATCGCACGTAGAGATATTGATAACACACATAAAGTTAATGGTATTTCATAACTAATCGATTGAGCAGCAGCTCGTAGACCACCTAAAAAGGAATATTTATTATTTGACCCGTATCCTGACATAAGAAGTCCAATGGGAGCAATACTTGAAATAGCAATCCATAAAAAAACACCAATATTGAGATCCGCTAAAACAAGGCGATAACCAAACGGAACTACTAAATAGCTTACTAAAATTGATATCACTGCTATGGATGGACCGATACTGAATAAACGAGTATCCCCTCTAGATGGAAAAAGATTTTCTTTGAAAAGAAGCTTTGTCCCATCTGCTAGAGCTTGAAGAACTCCCAAAGGACCGGCGTATTCAGGTCCAATACGTTGTTGTATTCCCGCGGATATTTCTCTTTCTAACCATACAATTACCAGTACGCCTATTGTGATTCCCAATACAAGAGTCAAAATAGGAATAAGTAACCATATAATTCCATAGACCCCTTTTAAAAATTCCAATCTAGAAAAAGAATCGATATCTTGTACTTCTGGTGTATCAATTATCATTTCAACGATCAACTTCTCCCATAATGATATCTATACTACCTAGTATTGTCATAATATCAGCCAATTTCATTCTTTTAACTAACTGAGGAAGAATTTGCAAATTGATAAAACCCGGCGGTCGAATTTTCCATCTCCAAGGAAAACCACTCCGATCCCCTATCAGAAAAACCCCCAACTCTCCTTTTGGAGCTTCGACTCTCACATAAAGTTCTTGTTTCGGCAATTCAAATGTAGGAGAAGGTTTTTTACTAATAAAGCGATATTCAAAATCATTCCATTCTGGATTCCTTTCTCTATCAAAATATCGGGTTTCTAAATTCTCATATGGCCCCCCCGGAATTCCTTCGAGAGCCTGTTGAATAATTTTTATGGATTCCACCATTTCACCAATTCGGACTAGATAACGAGCCAACGAATCCCCTTCTTTTTGCCACTGTACTTCCCAATCAAATTCGTCATAACACTCATACTGATCAACTTTACGAAGATCCCATTGTATTCCGGACGCTCGCAGCATTGGTCCCGATAAACCCCAATTTATTACTTCCTCTCGACCAATAATGCCTACCCCCTCGACCCGTTCTAAAAAAATAGGATTGCGTGTAATAAGTTGTTGATATTCAGCAACCCTTATTAAAAAATAATCGCAGAAATCCAAACATTTATCTATCCAGCCATGAGGGAGATCAGCCGCTACCCCCCCGATCCGAAAATAATTATGCATCATTCTCATACCGGTGGCAGCTTCGAATAGATCATATACTAATTCTCTTTCTCTGAAAATATAGAAAAAGGGAGTCTGGGCACCAATATCCGCCATAAAAGGGCCGAGCCATAACAGATGAGAAGCTATACGACTCAACTCCAACATAATTATTCTGATATAGCTGGCTCTTTTAGGTACTTGAATATTTCCCAGCTGTTCCGGTCCATTTACCGTTATTGCTTCTGTGAACATAGTAGCTAAATAATCCCAACGTGTTACATAAGGTAAATATTGTATAATTGTTCGGTTTTCCGCAATTTTTTCCATCCCTCGGTGTAAATAACCCAATATTGGTTCACAGTCAATAACATCTTCACCATCTAGAGTAATGATAAGTCGAAGAACACCATGCATTGATGGATGGTGGGGACCCATATTGACTACCATGAGGTCTTTTCTTGGAGCTGGTATATTCATAGGTTTTTCCTTAATTCATTCTTTCATGAATTGTTGAAAACGAAAAAAAGTTCATTCAAATTCAAGATCTAATAAATCAAATAATTCAAAATGCTTCTTCAAATTAACGAGTTTTTGATTCCCGAATATCCAACCGATTAATTAATTCTTTATAACCTATTCTATTTTTCTTTGACAAATAAGATAGCAGTCGTTGGCGTTTTCCCAGAATTTTACGTAGACCTCTCTGAGATAAATAGTCTTTTTTGTGTAATTGTAAATGTGAAGTAAGTCTTCGTATCCTATTGGTGAAACTAAATATTTGAAATTCAACAGAACCCCTGTTTTCTTCTTTTTCTTCTTGTGAAATAACTGAGATGAATGAATTTTTTACCATAAAATGAAACCCCCTTCTTTTTTTAAGATATTTTTATTGATAGATATCTTTATTGATCAGTAATAATAATGTCACTTGTTTTAGTTTGGTATAGACAATAATCTTAATTTTGTTCTAATTTCGAATTTTATTAAATCAAATTAAAATTAATCCGATTTAAATTTAAAAATTCGATTTGAAAAGGTATACAAAAGCATGGTTGTTTTCCGTACTCAAAAAAGATAAAAACTGAGTCCTAAAATCAGAAGATTTTATTGATTCATTTCGAGATCGAATTGATATGTCATTGAATTAGTATCATGTATCAGAACGGAATGTAAGACAATGAATGTGTGCACCTCTTTGTCGTCATAGACCCGCTACGATATGGGAAAGATAGCAAAAATATACTAGTAATGAATTTTCAATCGCGGATACATATGTATCCTTACCATACCGAAACGACTGCCGTTATTGCTATCAAACCAATAACGATTCATACAAGCTAAATCTTCTAATCGATAATTGGGCCACAGAAATAACTTTAATTTAATAAGTTTCTTTTGATATCCTTTGCTTTTATCCAAAACCTGAATGTTTACCTTATTCCCATTCCCCAATGCTGAATTTTTATGCATATCATTTCTATTCCTAGAATTGAAACAAATTAGAATTCGAAATTCTCTCCGAAGTCTAGGTGATAAAAGATTTTCAGGAACAAACAAATCATAATGATTTTTATCCCTATTTCCAGTCATCTTTTTATATTTGGTAATGACTTCATCAGAATTCTTATCAACATGAGTTTTTTCTCGGTATTTTTGATTAATTTTGTGTTTACTTTGATGAACCAACGAAATACCAATGGTTTGAGACATAATAAATTGCCCATCATTTTTTATAGATAGACGAATTGGTTCAATAATCAAAATTCCTCTTTTGATCAATTCTGTAAGAGTTAAATTTTTCTGAATCATCAGAATATCAAGACTCATTTCTCCCCTTTGAATAGAGGATATAGTTATTTCTCGTGGATTTATCAGTCTAAGCAGGAGACAATATACTTTGATGTTATTAATTATTTTTTTATTTAAAATATCATCCCATCGCAATTGAAAAAGAAAATACCTTTTTAGTAAGAAATCAAACTCCGCTTTTGTATTGTTCTTGTATTGCTTTTTATTTTTATGTTTTTTCATGTCCGAGCCCGTATAATCTTCTTCAACATCTTTTTCTTGGTTTGAAAGAGCAGATTCAAAGTTTGCTTGGTCCGCGGCGGATTCTTTTTGCCCTTTATTTCGTTTTTTTAATTCAAGAGATTTTTTTTCACTGGAGGATATTGATATAAAAGGATCCTTTTTTTTATTTCCAGCGATGCTTTTGTTTTCAATATCAGTAGCGTTTTCATTTAGATTAGAATCTAAAAGAAGTAATTTTATTGGTATAACCCACGGTTTTGTTTTATACAAATTATAAAATATCAAAAATTCTGGGAAGAACCAACGTTCAAGATTTGATATGGGACGATTTAGTATTTCTTCATTCATTCCCATCCAATCAAAAAAACGTTTTTGATTGGATAAGTTGATTTCTTGATCTTGATGAATTGTGAGATAAAAAAGATTTTTCTTTTTGATTTTATCAATTATTTGATAATTATTAAGCTTAGCCTTAGTAGATTTTTTATTACTGTTTGGGTCAGTATCAATATTGATCCAAGCCTCGCTATCGATTTTCGTTCTAAGACAAAAATCGAGAATTCTCCAATCAAAATATTTTCTATCCAGATTTTTCTCCATATCTCTAATATCATCTTGTACTAGATCCTTATTGATAGGGATAATAGGAATACCTTCCATCATATAAAAAGATTTTCGTTTATTTGTGTTGGAATTCGAAAAAACTTCTTGGTTATTTTTTACGTGTAATGGCGATTCATAAATTGAAGAGTACTTCGTATCTTCAGAATTAATAGATTTATATGCTAACCGATCATATCTATATTGTTTTTTAAAATTCTCTTTTTCGTTTAGTAATGAAGCCGTTTCAAAATTATTTTGTTTTTCGTAGTGAATAAATTTTGTTTTTTTAGAGGAGTTGCATAAATCCTTATTTTGATTCATACAGTGTTGATTGAATCGATTTCGCCATTTTTGGGGTACTAGTCTAGACCATCTAATCTGAGATATATCATATTGATAATGATTCCTTAACCAATTTGTCCATTGATTTATTCCAGAATTCTGACGATTCTTATGTCTTAATTGAGAATGAAAAAGTTCTTGTGTTCCAATAAAATAATCCTTTATTTCATTCTTAATAAAGGGGGCTGCTCCATTACATTGAAAGACAGATTTTAACTTATAAAAATAAAAAGGAATAAATTGGGTTTGTGAGAGTTTGTAAAATACATAGGCTTGTGAAAAGTGGGATAAGTCACAAAAAGTATTTGAATTCTTATTACTAATATTAGTATTATAAAGTGCCTTTTTTATAGTCGAAATAAAGTGAATTAAACTTTGATTTGTTTTATCCATTTTTTCTTGATTTGTTTCATTATTGGTAATGTATTTATTAATAATTTTTTTTATTGATTCAAGAAATGGTTGTGTATTGATCCTAGGAATATTAATGATCCACAGAAAGATATCTATGTATATCCTTTCAATGAAAAATTTCATAAAATAATGTAATTTACGTATTAGTCGAGCATTTTTTCTTTTTAATATCTGCCAAATATTTTTTTGTGATTCCAACCCTTTATCATCATCACTTATTTTGTTAGAACGAATATTTGGATCTGGAATTCGAAATCCGCCCTTTTTTTGATTTGTAATTTTTTCTATTTGGTTTATGATTGTGCTTGTTCTATCAGTTAGATCCTGCATTTTTTTTTCTGTCAATGAATAATTTGTCCAATTCCGAGGTATAGTTTCAATGGATGATGGTATAGTTTCAATGGACAATTCATCAATCATCAGATTATTGGTTATAGAATCTTTTTTCGTTTTACTCAATTCATATACTTTTCTTTTTCTCAATCCAAATAATAGAATTGGATTTATTTGTGAGAGTTCTTTTTTTATTTCTTTTAAAAAAAGAATCCTTTTAATGACCCATTTTTTTGTTTCTTTTAAAACATTTACAAACAATTTTGTTTTTTCTTTTAAAATTCTTAGAATTAGAAAGCATTTCTTTTTCAATTTTCTAATTTTTCTTTTGAGTTCTTTAAAAATGGGTTCAAAAAATGAAAGTTGTTTTCTGGGAGAATCAAAAGGGAATTCAGCTTCCATTCCAAAAATTGTTAAAAAACAAAAATCATTTTTTGAATCTTTCTTTTTCATTGGATCATTATAAGGGGCTCGTGGGTTAGATGTGTGCCAAGGTTTCAGACGAAAAGGAAATAGGATCTTAATCTGAATACCGTCTGTTAACCAGTTTTTTGGAAATTCTTTTTCTGATAATTGAACGCCATTATAGGTGCATTTAACATACATTTCTCGATTCCAATCTTTAAAATCCTCGGACCATTCGGGAAATTGAAACAATAGCATACGGGCGATATTTTTAACTATTATCAATGAAGGCAATATAATATATTTTCTAAGAATCGATTGGGTTACTAACAAAAAACCTCTTAGTACTTGAGCAAGTAAAATACTATCCCAGGCTTCCGCTATTTCTATACGTACTTTCTCCTTTCTTTTGGCTTCCTCTTTTTTATCCTCTTCCTTTTTTTTCTCACTTTCTTCTGTGGTTTTCTCTTTAGAATCCGAAATTTTGAGTTCTGTGTTTGTCCACATAAAATTTCTCAAAATTAGGTTTATACGTTCGGAAATATCAAAAGAAAAAATGGGGGATTTTTCTATTCGGTCCAAAAAGAGGGGGGAATGCGCATCTGCCTCAAAGAATTTCCAAGTAACTATTTTACGTCTTTGAGCACGCACAGAGCCTTTGATTATGTCTCGACGAAAATTCGATTGTTGTGAATAATGTATCAAAGCCACTTGGTCTGTTTGATCAGTATTATTAGTTTCTTGGGTATTACTATAAGTATCAGTATTCCGTTGGTTATCAGTAAAAATAACTATACGTTTTGCTTTTCTTGAGCGAATCTCATGATCCACTACCACACTTTCCTCGCTTTCTCCCTCCTGTTGTTCCAAATTGTTAATTAATTTGTATGACCATCGAGGGACTTTTTTTTGGATTTCTTTTAGTCCAATAGATTTTTTTTTTATTGTTTTCTCGTTGGGAAGAGTTGTATCTGCATCAAATAAAAATTTGAAAATTTTGATTCTATCTTCTGAATCAATTCTTACTTGTTCGTGTTCGGGAACTAAAAAAGGTCTTTTAAAATTCAAACTTGATTTTACAGCAAATTTATTGATTAAGTTCAATAAATAATCCATTTGCTTTGCGCATGTTTTTCTATCAAATGGATTTAGTTTCTGTTCAAATTCTAGGCGATTAATAATAAGAAGGAT